AAACCACTTCCGATTCCGAAGAGATCCAAGTGGATGAAGAGGAAAAAACAAAGGAGAAATTTGAAAAACCTATTGTGACTCTTCTTTTCGATTATAAACGATGGAATCGTCCATTGCGATATATAACAACCAATCAACCTGCAAATGCTGTAAGAAACGAAAACGAAATGGCACAATATTTTTTTGCTACATGCCTAAGTGACGGAAAACAAAGAATCTCTTTTACATATCCACCCAGTTTGTCAACTTTTTTTGAAATGATACAAAAAAGGTGGTTTTTAGACACGACAGAAACAAGATCCTCGGAAGAACTATATAATCGTTGGGTTTCTACCAACGAACAAAAAAGAAAGAGCCTAAGCAACGAATTTATCAAGCGAATTGAAGCTCTAGACAAGGGTTCTCTTGATGATGTACTTGAAAAAAGGACTAGATTGTACAATGATGGGACTGAGCAAAACTGCTTACCAAAAGTGTATGATCCTTTTTTGAGCGGACCCCACCGTGGAACAATTAGAAATTTCGATTTGGACTCAAGCATCAACAATCCTTTAAACAACCCGATAGAAGATTCCCTAACAAGCATGTGGAATAAGCTTAAGCTTCAAGATATCCTTCCTAATGATTTCCGAGAATTTGAAGATCAAGAAGACAAAAGGAAAGAAGATCAAGAAAACAAAAAAAGTGAAGATCAACAACAAAAAGAATATCAATATCAAAGTGCATTAAGTGCATTTGAAGACGAAGATAAAGAATATCAAAGTGCATTTGAAGATGAAGATCGAGAAATTCGAAGTGAATTTGCAGGGGAACCAAGGCCTAATACGGCTTTGAATTTAAACGAAAATGATGAAATCGAAAATGATGAAATTGAAAACCTTGAAATTGCAATCGAAAACTTTGAAATCGAAAAAAAGGTTCCTCGATGGTCATACAAATTGAACGTGGATTGGGGGGATTTGGAAAACGAGCCAAAAGACAATGAAGAAGAGGAAAATCAGGCTTATGATATTTGTTCACCAGAAGTAAGACGCGTAGTCATTTATACTGAGAAAGAGACTGAGAACGAGACTGAGAACGAGACTGAGAAAGAGACGGAGACTGGTGCGAATGCTAGGACTATCGAAAAAAATACTAAGACTACTACTGACGAAGATAAGACAGATAAAACTGCCGAGAATGCTCGGACTATCGAAAATCCTAAGACTACTACTGACGAAGATAAGACAGATAAGACTGCCGAGAATATTAAGACTACTACTGACGAAGATAAGACAGATAAAACTGCCGAGAATGCTCGGACTATTGAAAATCCTAAGAATACTATTAAGGATAAGGAAGATAAGAAGGAGGAGGAGGAACCGGAAGAAATTGCTTTGCTTTCCTATCTAGAAGAACCAGATTTTGATCGCGATTTAATTAAAGGATCCATGCGAGCTCAACGACGCAAAATTTCTATTTTTCCACTGTTTCACCCATATGTGCGTTCCCCGCTTTTTTTGGGCCAAGAAGACAGAAAATTGTTTTTTTTTTTTTCTTTTGATATCCTCGAAATGCAGAGTTTGCTTTTCAGAATCAGAAATTTGGTGGGTAAATGCGTGGAATTCAAAACTTTTCATTCGCATTTTAAAGATACAGAAGAAAAAAAGAAAAAAAGGCTGGAGCAAGCAGAGCAAAAAGATCCGAGGGAAGAGGTGGAGGAGAAGAAGGTGGCAGACTTTTTCGAACTTTATGAGGCTCAACGACTAAGGGGTGTGCTTTTAGTAACCCTATCATTTCTTAGAAAATATATAATACTGCCCTCGTTGATAATAGCCAAAAATATTGGCCGTATGCTATTATTTCAATATCCCGAGTGGCGCGAGGATTGGAAAGCGTGGAGTAAAGAAATGCATGTTAAATGTACTTATGAAGGGATTCCATTATCAGAAAATGAATTCCCCCAAAATTGGTTAGACGATGGTATTCAGATAAAGATCCTATTTCCTTTCGATCTAAAACCTTGGCACAAACCTCAAGTAGAATCTAATCATAAAGATCCAATGAAAAAGAAAGGAAAAGGTAAAAAAGGGAATTTTTGTTTTTTAACACCTTTCGGAATGGAAGCCGAAGGACCCTTTGGCCCTTACCGAGAAAAACCCTCCTTTTTTAAACCTATTTGGAAAGAAATTGATACAAACCTCAAAAAAGTGAAAAAGGAAGGTTTTCTAGCTCTAAGAATTTTAAAGCAAAGAACAAAAAGGTTTAGAAAGGTTTTAAAAAAACAAATACGTTGGATTTTCAAAATAATTGGATTTATCAAAAGAAAAATCCAAGAACTTAGAAAAGTAAAGACAATTCCAGTATCTGAGTGGGAGGAATTAAGTATAAATAGAAAAAATGATAATGATATAGTAAGTAATAATCCTATTACTGAATCGCTCGATCAAGTTAGATCCATGGATTGGATAAATGATTCCCTAACATCAAAAAAAATACCTGATATGGCTGATAGTACAAATGCAATCAAAGATCAAATTAAAACAATCACAACAGAAACTATAAAAATAATTAGAATTCCAGATATCGAAATGAGTTCTAAGAAACCAAGTTATGATGATAAGAAATTAGAGCCGCAGAAAGGGATTTTGCAAATATTCAAAAGAAGGAATACCCGATTAATACGCAAATGGCACTATTTCGTAAAATTGTTTATTGAAAGGATATACATAGAGATCCCTTTATATATAATTAATAGTATGAGAATCAATGTCAAAGTTTTTCTTGAATCAAATAAGAACACTTTTGTGAAATACAGTCCTAATGATGAACCAAATCAAAAAAAAATGCGTTTTATTTCGACTATAAAAGAATCACTTTCTATTTCTAATAGTAGTAATAATAATGAATATTCTTTTTGCGATCTCGCCTCTTTGTCACAGGCATACGTATTTTACAAATTATCACAAACTCAAATTATTAACAAGTATCACTGGAAATCTGTACTTCAATATCAGGGAACACTTCTTTTTCTTAAGGATCAAATAAAAGATTCCTTTAGAAGACAAGGAATATCTCATTCGAAATCAGGGCATAAGAAAATCCACAATATGAGAATAAATGAATGGAAAAATTGGTTAAGGGGACGTTATCACTATCAGTACAATTTATCAAAATCTCAATGGTCTCGACTAGTAGCGCAAACGCAAAAATGGCGAAATAGAATCCAGAAGAGTTCTATGGTTCAAACTAAAAACTCTCAAAATCTGGATTTTTATAAACAGAAAAAAGACCAATTAATTCATTATGAGAACGAAAAAAACAAGAATTATGCGAAGGCTCCTGTACTAAATAAAAAATTGAAAAATTACAAATATGATCGTTTATCACATAAATATATTCATTATGAAGATAAGAAGGGTTCATATATTTCTAGATCACCATTACAAGTAAATGAGGGCAACGAGCTTCTCTTTAATTATAAAAACAAGAAATATTCTCTTGAATTATATGATCTGTCGGAGGATGTAGTTGGTACTGGTTCTCTAAAAAAAAGAGAAGACTACGATAGGCATAGAAATCGGGAGAGAAAATATTTTGATTGGAGAATTTTTGATTTTTCTCTTAAAACAAAAATGGAGGATATAGAGTTCTGGCTCGATCTGGATATTGAGGTCAACATTCTTAAAAATATTAAAAAACGTAATATTTATCCAAAAATTGATAAAGAAGATAAGAAAGATAAGAAAAAGACTTTTTCTCTCGCGATTGATAAACAACTTAACGCGGCCAATCGAACAAAAAACATTTTTGACTGGATGGGAATGAATGAAGAAAGAATAAAAATGGATCCGATATCTAAGACATCTACTCTGAAACTCTCGTTTTTACCCCCAGAATTTGTGTCACTTTATGATACATATAAGATTCAACCATGGAGCATACCAATCAATTCGCTTCTTTTCAATTTTGATGGAGATAAGAACGCTATTGAAAAAAAGGATTCTGAATTAGAAACTAAAAAGAAAGAAGAAAATAAAAAGTCAGTCCAGGGAAATATTGGCTCAGATGGCTCAAACCAACAAAAAGATTTGAAAGAAGATTCTAACAAAAATGACAAGCAACCTAAGAAGAAGAAAACATCAGAATTAGATCTTTTACTAAAAAAAAATTCTGTTTTTCAAGCAAAATTAGACGAACCTTCACCTTTGTATTCGAATAATGTACTATACGATAATATAAAAGTAATTTCTCTACTGGTTAGACTGCAAAATCCAACGGAAATTACTCTAATTTCGATCAAAAGAGAGGACCTGAGGGTAGAGCTAATCCCATTGACAAATACTCAACCTATTGCCGAGTTAGTAAAAAAGGGATATTTGTTTATTGAACCGGCTAAGTTATCAATAAAATGGGATGGGCAATCTATTATGTATCAAACAATAACGGTTTTACATGTACTTAAAAATAAGCAAAAAATGAAAAGTTATCAAAAAAGCCAAGAAAAAAGAAATGTTGATGTTGATAAGAAGGGTTTTTATAAACCCATTCCTCGACACAAAAAGTTGCTCGGGAATAGAGAAAAAAATCATAATGATTTACTTGTTATTGAAAATATTTTATCTCCTAGACGTCGTAGAGAGTTAAGAATTCGACTTTGTTTAAATTCAGGAGATGGAAATGTTGTGGATAGAGATCTAGCATTTTGTAAGGGTAACAAAGCAAGTACAAGTAACTGTCTTCAAGTTTTGGATAAAGGTAAAAGTTTTGATATAAATGCAAAGAAATTTATGAAGTTTAAATTATTTCTTTGGCCCAATTATCGATTAGAAGATTTAGCTTGTATGAATCGCTATTGGTTTGATACCAATAATGGTAGTTGTTTCAGTATGTCAAGAATCCGTATGTATCCACAATTGAGAATTACTTGATGGTCCATTTTTTATGAATCACATGCCATATCTTATATGGTATATGAAGGCAAGGAGATAGACAAAAGTGTTATGTTATATTAGATTCTGGTACATAAATAATACTGATTTAACGACATTATCCTATCCGAAATGAATTAAGAATCGGCAGGCTCTTCTTAATCTTAAGTCCAACTGCTTCTCTTTTTTGAGTGCAAAGTCGATCAGCCATACCCGTTTTTGTATTCATATCCGAAAAAAGGAAAAGTGGATTGAGTAATCGAATTTGATAAAAAAAGCAAGTATCTAAAAAAATTCAAATGAACTTTTGGTGTATAACAAACGCAAATGTATTATTATTAGTGATCGGTAAAACCCAGATTTGTCAATTTGTAAAAAAAAAGCGGGAGTGAGAAGAATTCTTTTTATGGTAAAAAATTCATTTATCTCAGTTATTTCTATTTCGCAAGAAGAAAAAAAGGGGTCTGTTGAATTTCAAATATTCAGTTTCACCAATAAGATAAGGAGACTTACTTCACATTTAGAATTGCACAGAAAAGATTATTTATCTCAGAGAGGTTTACGTCAAATTCTAGGAAAACGTCAACGGCTACTATCTTATTTGTCAAAGAAAAATAGAGTACGTTATAAAGAATTAATTAGTAAATTCGATATTCGGGAGATAAAAACCCACCCCAATTAATTTTAATTTTGAAATTCGTTTGCAGCAATTCACGGAATAAGGAATCGGAGAAAAAATATATGACTGTACCAACTACAAGAAAAGATCTCATGATAGTCAATATGGGTCCTCAACACCCATCAATGCATGGTGTTCTTCGACTCATCGTTACTCTAGATGGTGAGGCTGTTATTGACTGTGAACCTGTATTGGGTTATTTACACAGAGGAATGGAAAAAATTGCAGAAAATCGAACAATTATACAATATCTGCCTTATGTAACACGTTGGGATTATTTAGCTACTATGTTTACAGAAGCAATAACAGTAAATGCACCAGAACAATTAGGAAATATTCAAGTACCTAAAAGAGCCAGCTATATTAGAGTCATTATGCTGGAACTGAGTCGCATAGCTTCTCATTTGTTATGGCTTGGCCCTTTTATGGCGGATATCGGTGCGCAGACTCCTTTTTTCTATATTTTCAGAGAGAGAGAACTTATATATGATCTATTCGAAGCTGCCACGGGTATGCGAATGATGCATAATTATTTCCGTATTGGGGGAGTAGCTGCTGATCTACCTCATGGATGGATAGATAAATGTTTAGATTTCTGTGATTATTTTGTAACAGGGGTTACTGAATATCAAAAACTTATTGCACGGAATCCTATTTTTTTGGAAAGAGTTGAAGGGGTGGGCTTTATTAGCGGAGAGGAAGCAATAAATTGGGGCTTATCCGGACCCATGCTACGAGCTTCCGGAATGCCATGGGATCTTCGTAAAGTTGATCATTATGAGTCTTATGACGAATTTGATTGGGAAGTGCAATGGCAAAAAGAAGGCGATTCTTTAGCGCGTTATTTAGTCCGAATCAGTGAAATGAAAGAATCTATCAAAATTATTCAACAAGCTCTGGAACAAATCCCGGGGGGTCCTTATGAAAATTTAGAAGTACGTCGCTTTGATAGTGCAAGGGATTTCGAATTGAATGATTTTGATTATCGATTTATTAGTAAAAAACCTTCGCCCACTTTTGAATTGTCAAAACAAGAACTTTATGTGAGAGTAGAAGCCCCTAAAGGGGAGTTGGGAATTTTTCTAATAGGGGATCAGAGTGTTTTTCCCTGGAGATGGAAAATTCGTCCACCAGGTTTTATCAATTTGCAAATTCTTCCTCAGCTAGTTAAAAGAATGAAATTGGCTGATATTATGACAATACTAGGTAGTATAGATATCATTATGGGAGAAGTTGACCGTTGAAATGATAATGGATACGACAAAAGTACAACAAGCTATCAATTCCTTTTCCAGATCGGAATCATTAAAAGAGTTTTACGGACTCATATGCTTGCTTGTTCCTATTTTTACTCCTTTATCAGGAATCGTCATAGGGGTGCTAGTAATTGTGTGGTTAGAACGACAAATATCTGCAGGAATACAACAACGTATTGGACCCGAGTATGCCGGTCCTTTCGGAATTCTTCAAGCTTTAGCAGATGGGACCAAACTCATTTTCAAAGAGGATCTTCTCCCCTCTAGAGGGGATATTCTTTTATTCAGTCTTGGGCCGTCTATCGCGGTCATATCAATCTTATTAAGTTATTCCGTAATTCCTTTTGGCTATCGCCTTGTTCTAGCCGATCTGAGTATAGGTGTTTTTTTATGGATTGCAATTTCAAGTATTGCTCCTATTGGACTTCTAATGTCAGGGTATGGATCAAATAATAAATATTCCTTTTTAGGTGGTCTACGAGCCGCTGCTCAATCAATTAGTTATGAAATACCATTAACTCCATGTGTATTATCAATCTCTCTACGTGCGATTCGTTAGGATATTCATCAGTCGGGGCGATGAACTAAATTAAATACAGATAGTTATATGAGTGAAACAAAACAGCTTAAAAATTGGCAGTAAAAAATTGAGTCTCATTCCCTAGGTACAAGAGTTAAGTGAAAGTAAAGATAAGCAGTAGAAACTAGAAACTGTTTCCCAAAGATTGGTGGATTAGTCATCAGGGTTTTGAAGCGGATACAAAAGATCAACCTATAGGGAGTTTTTACTTTTTACTATATCTTTGTATTACTATACTATGTACTATACTATGGGGGGGTTGGGCAAAAATTAGTGGACGGTTAGGAATACTAAGGTACACAAAAGATTAGTAATATAGAGTATCCCGAGGGACGGATATTTCCGTATAAAAGGAATCCTAATAGGGGCTTTAAGTTAGTAGAAACGATCAAGTAGTACTTCCCCATGATCCCGATCCAGAGTATGCTCCTATCCACTGATTCAAGAAATTCCTATCAGGAACGAAGTAATCCTTTATTTTCTTTTAGATTCTTTTTTTATTTTTTATGAGAAAGAAGAAGAGGAACGAAAGAAAAAAAACGGAACTCTTATTCTTTATTTCTTTATCCATATTAATAATTAATACACATATAACTCTTATCACAATTCATGAACTAATAACTAATATAACTAATAGAGTGTCTTTTTTTTTTTTTCGTAATGGAAAGGGGTATGAATACAAATAGTCATAAGTAGTTTATTTAAGGATGAAGTTTTTACTAAATAAAGTTGAAATTCTATTCTAAAGGATAAGATCAATTCATAAGCACTTTTTTATAGCAGACAGGATTGCATTGGTCTAATTTTGGACTTTACGATGTATCGTTACTCGACCTACTCTACAAACAACAAACATAGTGAGATACCATCAAAGAGGTCCTTATATTTATTTGTGGCCATCGAGGAGCCGTATGAAGTTGAAGTTTCATGTACGTTTTTGCAATAGCGACGGGAAGAGTGATGTTACCATCGACTAGAATTATCTAACAGTTCAAGTACAGTTGATATAGTTGAGGCGCAATCAAAATATGGTTTTTGGGGGTGGAATCTGTGGCGTCAACCTATAGGGTTTATGGTTTTTCTAATTTCTTCCCTAGCGGAATGTGAGAGATTACCTTTTGATTTACCGGAAGCAGAGGAAGAACTAGTTGCGGGTTATCAAACCGAATATTCGGGTATTAAATTTGCTTTATTTTACCTTGCTTCCTATCTAAACCTACTAGTTTCTTCATTATTTGTAACAGTTCTTTACTTGGGTGGTTGGAATTTTTCTATTCCGTACATACTCATTCCTGAGCTTTTCGGAAATAATGAAGTGTGTAGAGTCTTTGGAACGACAATAGGTATTTTTATTACATTAGCTAAAGCTTTTTTGTTCCTGTTCATTCCTATCACAACAAGATGGACTTTACCTAGGCTGAGAATGGACCAACTATTGAATCTTGGGTGGAAATTTCTTTTACCTATTTCTTTGGGGAATTTTTTATTAACAACTTCGTTCCAACTCCTTTCATTATAATGGAAAGGCATGGCATGGGATTTTTAGGATATGATAGTATAGCTTCATAACTTCTCTCAACCAATAGAAAGAAACATGAAATTTATTCAGAGATATTCACGATATGCTCCCTATGGTAACTGGGTTCATGAATTATGGTCAACAAACAGTACGAGCTACGAGGTATATTGGCCAAAGTTTTTTGATTACCCTATCTCATGCGAATCGTTTGCCGGTAACTATTCACTATCCTTATCAAAAATTCATCACATCGGAGCGTTTTCGTGGTCGAATACATTTTGAATTTGATAAATGTATTGCTTGTGAAGTATGTGTTCGTGTATGCCCTATAGATCTACCTGTTGTTGATTGGAAATTGGAAACGAATATTCGAAAGAAACGATTGCTTAATTACAGTATTGATTTTGGAATATGTATATTTTGTGGTAACTGCGTCGAGTATTGTCCAACAAACTGTTTATCAATGACTGAAGAATATGAGCTTTCTACTTATGATCGTCACGAATTAAATTATAATCAAATTGCTTTGGGTCGATTACCAATGTCAATAATTGGAGATTACACAATTCAAACAATTATGAATTCGATTCCAATAACAAAAAGCGTGGGTAATTCTGTTCATTCAATAACAATTACTTAATTAGATTAGTCAAATTTGGTTTTGATTGAACTTGAGGAAGCGAAGTTTGCTTAATCAATACCTAAACCTAAGAATCCTAAGATTGTTAAGAATCGGGGCTTGCTTTGTGTTAAAAATTATAAAATATATGAGGCTTTCGAAATCTATAAATGAAATTGCATTTTTTCGTTTTTTCGTATAGAAAAAGCAGATGCAAGTAAAATGACTAAGTGTATTTACATCAACTAACACCCTATAAAAGGATTTCATTCAATTAGAAACTAGAAACGTATTAAAAAATAGGATAATGTCTTTTTTCTCGGTCGGGTCAATAAGGTCATGAAGGATTTCGGCTGAATTTCTCTCTTAATTTTACATATTTACATAAAATAAAAAATGGATTTACCTGCGCCAATACATGATTTTCTCTTAGTATTTTTAGGGTTGGGTCTTATAGTCGGTGGTCTAGGAGTAGTATTACTTACCAATCCTATTTATTCTGCCTTTTCGTTGGGATTGGTGCTTGTTTGTATATCCTTATTCCATATTCTTTCGAATTCCTATTTTCTAGCTGCGGCACAGCTACTTATTTACGTGGGAGCCATAAATGTCCTAATCGTTTTTGCTGTGATGTTCATGAATCGTTCAGAATATTCCAATGATGCCCACCTTTGGACTGCGGGGGATGGGATCACTTCACTAGTTTGTACAAGTCTTTTTTTTTCACTAATTACTACTATTTCAGATACATCATGGTACGGAATTATTTGGACCACAAGATCAAACCAAATTCTAGAACAGGATTTGATAAATAATGGTCAACAAATTGGGATTCATTTATCAACGGATTTTTTTCTTCCATTTGAACTTATTTCTATAATTCTTTTAGTTGCCTTGATAGGCGCAATTGCTATAACTCGTCAGTAAAAAATACTCATAAAAAAAAACTAAGGATTTCCTTTCTTTTCTTTTTTATTTTAATGCTTCTTTTAGCTTGTTCATGTATAAAATGGAAATGTTTTAGTTAGGTCTATTACCAATATTTTCATTACATACTTGGTATACTCTATCAGTTCAGTTACATTATTGTTCATATTGAAATTAATCAAGATTGAATTGGTGCGGGGTAGTTCAATGATGCTCGAGCATATACTTGTTTTGAGCGCCTATTTATTATCTATGGGTATCTATGGATTGATTACAAGTCGAAATATGATTAGAGCGCTTATGTGTCTTGAGCTTATACTGAATGCAGTGAATTTGAATTTCATAACATTTTCTGATTTTTTTGATAGTCGTCAATTAAAAGGAGACATTTTCTCGATTTTTGTTATAGGTATTGCAGCCGCTGAAGCGGCTATTGGATTAGCTATTGTTTCGTCAATTCATCGTAATAGAAAATCAACTCGTATCAATCAATCAAATTTGTTAAATAAATAGCAGTAATCGTAGGCATATAGATAAAGAAAAGAATAGACGCTATTTTTGAAAATCTAAGAAGGCGAAGTATCTTGGTCCTCTCTCATGAGCAGATACAGAAGTAGATTTATTACAAACTCATTCTAGTAAATGGAAATCGTTGATTCATCTGGTGTTTAAATGTATTTCATTTACTAATACTAAGTTATTTTACTAGAACTAGATCGAAAATTTATGATGTTCAAAAAATGGATAGATCCAATGTCACATTCAGTAAAGATTTATGATACATGCATAGGGTGTACCCAATGTGTACGAGCTTGCCCCACAGATGTATTAGAAATGATACCTTGGGACGGATGCAAAGCTAAACAAATTGCTTCTGCTCCAAGAACAGAAGACTGCGTGGGTTGTAAAAGGTGTGAATCCGCCTGTCCAACGGATTTCCTGAGTGTACGGGTTTATTTATGGCATGAGACAACTCGCAGCATGGGTCTAGCTTATTGATACCTTGCAAAAAATTCTACTTGCACTTTTTTTATTTTTCTTTACCGACAAAAACCCATACTCGAAAAATACATAATTAGATATATATAATATCGAGTATGGGTTTTTCTGTCCAAAGTGTATCTTGTCTTTACCACGAATTCTTTTCCTTGGTTAACAATAATTGTTGTTTTGCCGATATTCGCGGGCTCTCTCATTTTCTTTTTCCCTCATAGAGGAAATAAGGTAATTAGGTGGTATACTATTTGTATTTGTCTATTAGAACTCCTTCTAACCACCTATGCATTCTGTTATCATTTTCAATTGGACGATCCATTAATCCAATTGGAAGAGGATTATAAATGGATAAATATTTTTGATTTTCACTGGAGACTCGGAATCGATGGACTTTCCATAGGACCCATTTTACTGACGGGATTTATTACCACTCTAGCTACTTTAGCGGCTTGGCCGGTTACTCGAGATTCACGATTGTTCCATTTCCTAATGTTAGCAATGTATAGCGGTCAAATAGGATCATTTTCCTCTCGAGATCTTTTACTTTTTTTCATTATGTGGGAGTTGGAATTAATTCCTGTCTACCTACTTCTTTCTATGTGGGGCGGGAAGAAACGTTTGTACTCAGCTACAAAGTTTATTTTGTATACTGCGGGGGGTTCTATTTTTCTCTTAATCGGAGTTCTGGGTATGAGTTTATATGCTTCTAATGAACCGACATTACAGTTTGAAACATTAGCTAATCAATCATATCCTGTAGTATTGGAAATACTATTATATCTTGGATTTTTTATTGCTTATGCTGTAAAACTTCCAATCATACCCCTACATACATGGTTACCGGATACCCACGGAGAAGCACATTATAGTACATGTATGCTTTTAGCCGGAATCTTATTAAAAATGGGAGCATATGGATTAGTTCGTATCAATATGGAATTATTACCCCACGCTCATTCTCTATTTTCTCCCGGGTTGATGATAATAGGGACAATTCAAATAATCTATGCAGCTTCAACATCTCCTGGTCAACATAATTTAAAAAAGAGAATTGCTTATTCTTCCGTATCTCATATGGGTTTCACAATTATAGGAATTAGTTCCATAACAGATGCGGGACTCAATGGGGCTATTTTACAAATGATCTCTCATGGATTTATTGGTGCTGCGCTTTTTTTCTTGGCAGGAACGAGTTATGATAGAATACGTCTTGTTTCTCTCGACAAAATGGGAGGAATAGCTATCCCAATGCCAAAAATATTTACATTATTTAGTAGTTTCTCAATGGCTTCTCTTGCATTGCCAGGAATGAGCGGTTTTTTTGCGGAATTGGTAGTCTTTTTTGGAATAATAACTAGCCAAAAATATTTTTTCATGTCAAAAATACCCATTACATTTCTAACGGCAATTGGAATGATATTAACTCCTATCTATTCATTATCTATGTTACGTCAGATTTTCTATGGATACAAACAATTTCATGCCCCAAACTCTCATTTTTTTGATTCCGGACCGCGAGAACTTTTTGTTTCGATTTGTATACTTTTACCAATAATTGGTATTGGTATTTATCCAGATTTCGTTTTTTCCCTATCAGTTGACAAGGTAGAAATTATTTTATCTAATTATTTTTTTTTATAGATACTTTGTTTTTATCAAAAAAATAAAAAGAATAATATAATAAGATATCTATCAAGTAAAAAAAACTTGATTGAATTAGATACGTTTGGAGTTTTTGTTTGAGAACCGTAAAAAACTTTATGGTTCTCAAACAAAAACTCTTACAAACTTTTGTTATATACGCTATCCCCCTGTCCCTGTATTCGATTTCTAAGGATCCTTCTTCAATTAGAAGTTAATGTGAATGAACCATAACTATGTAGTCCTATTCCTAATAGATTTATCCCGAAATAGCATATCCAAATTATAAGAAATCCCGTAGAAGCCACAATTGCAGAGTTTATGCCTTGCAAATTCTTATTTGTTCGAGTATGTAAATAAATCCCAAATATAGCCCAAGTAATAAATGCCCAAGTTTCCTTGGGATCCCAATTCCAATATGACCCCCACGCTTCATTAGCCCACACTGCTCCGGAAAGGATACCGATGGTTAAAAAGAGAAAACCTAGACTAATGATACGACAACCCCAAAAATCCAATTGATGAATGAATTGATACCTATGATAATTTCTAAACGAAATAAAAAAAGGATTTCGCACAACATTGCTTATTTCATTCATGTATTTTGTCTCGCCAGAATAAAATGGCCCCGTTAATAAATAATGAATTTTACCAAGAATCTCTAGGTTTTTTCGAAATGTAATTACTAGAAGGGCCATTGATAATAAAGATCCGCATAGAAGAGCTGCGTAGCTCAATACCATCATACTTACGTGCATCATTAACCACTGAGATTGGAGAGCGGGTACTAATTTTGTGGATTGATGAATTTCAGTTAAAAGACCTGAAGTAGCAAACCCTTGGGTAAAAATAGCACTTGGCGTGGTTATTGTACTTAAATGATTTTTATGGTTCCTAAAATAGGGAACTAAATGAATCATGGAAAAACTCCACGAAAGGAACATTAATGATTCATATAAATCACTTAAGGGGAAATGACCTGAATAAATCCACCGAATCACTAAAAATCCTGTTATACACAAAAAAGAAGCTTTCATCCCTTTTTCTGACGAATCATATAGTCCAACAATTTCGTGGACTAATAAGGTCATCAAATAAATAGTAGTTACAATTGAAACAATCGAAAAAGAGACGTGAGTTAATATATGTTCTAAAGTCAAAAATATCATAAAAGTAAATATGGAATTCAAGAATTCAATTCATTATAGAATAGGATCTATTTTAGTTCTTTTTGAAGATGCCGCCACTCGGACTCGAACCGAGATGCTCTAGCACTGCTTCCTAAGAGCAGCGTGTCTACCAATTTCACCATAGCGGCGTGCTCGAAATCATAATAGCCCATCTATATTCAATATTCAATCGTTGAGATGGCAGGATTGAATTAGTATCCCTTAGCTTTAGAAAAAAAAATGAATAAAGACTTACTATAATAATAAAAAAATAATAACTATTTGAACATATTCAATAAAAGAAAAAGAATCTTTAGTTGTGAAATAGTGTAAGTTTTCATAATCCAATGCTTTTTTTATCTAGTTAAAAGGGAAGCTCTTCGAGAATTTACCCGTCTTAACTAGATTGTGACCCAATTCTTATTTTTTGAGAATTTTTTCTCTATCTTTATGCGAGATATATTCTATATTAAAATGAAAAATGAAAACCTTCCTAAAACTAAAAAAAGAAGACTTTTTTTAGTTTTTGTATTATTTTCATTTGAAAAAGTGAATAGATGGGAAAGATTCTAATCCCTATCCCACAAAAACTTACAAAAAAAAAAAAAACGAAAGAGAAAAATGTTATACTTATACCTTGAACTCAATTTTACTTAAGTATTAAGTAAAAATAATCATTTATTTTGGTTATTGCAATATTCGGTAAATAGATTATAGAATATATATATATTTTATGTATATAATTAATATAAAAAATATATACAGAATCCTGAGTAGCCATTTACCCCAATAAATAAAGAAAGATAATATAAATTGATGGGAATACTTCCTATTATTTTACTAATTTACTAAATGAAATTAGCAAATTGAGCGATTCGTCGGCATTCAATTTAGAATAGTTCAATGCTTTACTACATTACTTTTTTCGATTAGTCGCACAAAAAAAAAAATTGAAAATTCCCGGAAAAAAGATATCTTGCAAAAGCAAATTCTTTTACTGTCGCCCAGCACCTTTTTGAATTTACAAATATTTTGACGAATACGTTTTTTTGGAACCATCATTAAAAATGAAAACAGAAAAAAATAAAGAGGTTATTTACTATATTCTAGTTAACTGGGTAAGACTTCTATTGATCAAAATAGAGATTTTTTACTGTATTAGATAAAATATCCGTACATACAAGATCAAAAGTAAAGAATCATTTTTCTCATTTTTCTTTGTTACAATTTAATATATCTTATCTTCTCTTCGCATTAAGATTTATTTCGACGATCTCCATTTCTTGCTGCTATAGATATAGCAATTTAATTGCTTATTCTTATTAATTTAATAATAAAAGGGATTTGATTGAGTATCTCCAGATAGTTTCGTCGTGTTATATTAAATTAACAAAAAATAGATCAAAAAGTTTCATGAAACCTACCTGCTTGAAAAATAAAAAACGCTATTGTCAAAATTTCCATTTTCAAATTAGAACGAGTCAATGAGTTAGTTGTTATATTAATTGGTTGAGTGATACTTGACTTGATAATAAATAATATTTTTCATAATTTAAATTTATTTGTTTTCTTTTTTTTTTTCAGTTATATGCGATTTGATTTCTATTTAATTTAAATCGTCATTTTCTTTATTCAATTCTTTTTTGCTTTTTCCCCAAGAGATAAGAACTGGTGAATCGGAAACAATTAAAAAATAAAAAAAAATACAAAAAGTTTTCTTTTTTTATGGAACATACATATCAATATACATGGATCATACCTTTTGTTCCACTCCCAGTTCCTATTGCTATAGGAGTGGGACTTCTCCTTTTTCCGACCGCGACAAAAAGCCTTCGCCGTATGTGGGTTTTTCCTAGTGTTTTATTACTCAGTATCATTATGATTTTTTCAGCGGATCTGGCTATTTATCAAATAAACGTCAGTATTGCTCATCAATATGTATGGTCCTGGACTATCCATAATGATTTTTCCTTAGAATTTGGCTATTTGATAGATCCGCTTACTTCCATTATGTTATTATTAATTACTACTGTTGGGATAATGGTTCTTATTTATAGTGACAATTATATGTCTCATGATCAAGGATATTTGAGATTTTTTGCTTATATGAGTTTGTCTAATGCTTCTATGTTGGGATTAGTAACTAGTTCTAATTTGATACAAATTTATTTTTTTTGGGAATTGGTTGGAATGTGTTCCTTTCTATTAATAGGTTTTTGGTTCACACGACCTATTGCGGCAAGTGCTTGTCAAAAAGCCTTTGTAACTAATCGCGTAGGGGACTTTGGTTTATTATTAGGAATCTTGGGTTTTTATTTTATAACGGGTAGTTTCGACTTTCGAAATTTGTTCGAAATAACCAAAAATTTGATTGATAATGATGGGTTCAATTCTTTATTTCTTACTTTCTTTGCCTCCCTATTATTCGTTGGTGCAGTTGCTAAATCGGCACAATTTCCCCTTCATGTATGGTTACCTGATGCCATGGAAGGGCCTACTCCTATATCAGCTCTTATCCATGCTGCTACTATGGTAGCAGCAGGAATTTTTCTTGTAGCTCGACTTATTCCTCTTTTTATATCTATACCCTACGTAATGAATTTTATTTCTTTAATAGGTATGATAACATTACTATTAGGGGCTACTTTGGCTCTTGCTCAAAGAGACATTAAGAGAAGTTTAGCCTATTCTACAATATCTCAATTGGGTTATACTATGTTAGCTTTAGGTATGGGATCTTATCGAGTGGCTTTATTTCATTTGATCACCCATGCCTATTCGAAAGCATTATTATTTTTAGGTTCTGGATCCATTATTCATTCAATGGAAACCTGTATTGGATATTCGCCAGAAAAAATCCAGAATATGGCTCTTATGGGGGGTTTAACAAAATATTTACCAATTACAAAAACTTCCTTTTTGTTAGGTACACTTTCTCTTTGTGGTATTCCACCTCTTGCTTGTTTTTGGTCCAAAGACGAGATTCTTTATGATAGCTGGGGATATTCGCCTCTTTTTGCGATAATAGCTTCTTTCACGGCGGGTTTAACTGCATTTTATATGTTTCGAATGTATTTACTGACTTTTGAGGGGCATTTAAACGTTTATTTTCAAAATTTTAACGGCAAAAAAAATAGCTCGTTCTACTCACTATCTATATGGGGTAAAGATGGATTGAAATTGAGAAAAGCAAATTTGCTTTTATCAACAATAAATAATATTGAAAGCGTTTCCCTTTTTTCAAAAAAAGGGTATCCAATTCATGGGAATGCAAGAAATGTGATGCGACCTCTTTTTACTATTACTCTTTTTTCCAATAAAAAAAATTCAATCTATCCCCAGGAATCCGACAATACAATGCTATTTCCACTTATTGTATTGGTTTTATTTACTTGTTTCATCGGATCCATAGGACTTCCTTTTGATCAAAAGGAAGTCTATTTTGATATATTATCAAAATGGTTAGCTCCGACGATAACTTTTTTACAGTCAAATTCAAACAATTCTATGGATTCGTATGAATTTGTCACAAATGCATTTTTTTCAGTAAGTATAGCCTTTTTTGGAATATTTATAGCGTCTCTTTTATATAGGCCTGTTTATTCATCTTTTCATAATTTTGGCTTAATGAATTTATTTATGAAAACGGGGCCTAAAAGACTCTTCTGGGACCAAAAAATCAATATTCTCTATAATTGGTCATATAATTGTGCTTATATTGAAGCTTTTTATAAAACTATCTTTATTAGTGGCATAAGAAGGTTAGCAGAACAAATGTCTTTTTTTGATAGAGGGGTAATTGATGGAATTACGAACGGGGTTGGTGTTATAAGTTTCTTTGTAGGAGAGGGGATAAAATATATGGGGGGCGGTCGAATTTCTTCTTATCTTTTCTTTTATTTATTTTATTTATCCATTTTTCTTTTTTTAGTAATTTACTACTTACTATAGCTATAGTGACGTTTTCTTTTACTTTATTTTTCGATGAGAACAGAAAGAAAAAGAATAAGCCTACTCCGCGGAGCAATGCCAACATAAGCCAAGTCCCAACCCGAGTATGAAACATTGTCGCCAAAAGGAGGCAATATTTTGATTGACATCCTCTGATTCCGTAGAACAAGAGATAGCCATTCCTAATATAATCAGACAAATCTCAGTTTTACTAAAAGGTAATCTCTGTCTTCGTTGTCGTTGAGCTCGCATGGATCCTTTAATTAAATCGCGATCAAAATCTGGTTCTTCTAGATAGGAAAGCAAAGCAATTTCTTCCGGTTCCTCCTCCTCCTTCTTATCTTCCTTATCCTTAATAGTATTCTTAGGATTTTCAATAGTCCGAGCATTCTCGGCAGTTTTATCTGTCTTATCTTCGTCAGTAGTAGTCTTAATATTCTCGGCAGTCTTATCTGTCTTATCTTCGTCAGTAGTAGTCTTAGGATTTTCGATAGTCCGAGCATTCTCGGCAGTTTTATCTGTCTTATCTTCGTCAGTAGTAGTCTTAGTATTTTTTTCGATAGTCCTAGCATTCGCACCAGTCTCCGTCTCTTTCTCAGTCTCGTTCTCAGTCTCGTTCTCAGTCTCTTTCTCAGTATAAATGACTACGCGTCTTACTTCTGGTGAACAAATATCATAAGCCTGATTTTCCTCTTCTTCATTGTCTTTTGGCTCGTTTTCCAAATCCCCCCAATCCACGTTCAATTTGTATGACCATCGAGGAACCTTTTTTTCGATTTCAAAGTTTTCGATTGCAATTTCAAGGTTTTCAATTTCATCATTTTCGATTTCATCATTTTCGTTTAAATTCAAAGCCGTATTAGGCCTTGGTTCCCCTGCAAATTCACTTCGAATTTCTCGATCTTCATCTTCAAATGCACTTTGATATTCTTTATCTTCGTCTTCAAATGCACTTAATGCACTTTGATATTGATATTCTTTTTGTTGTTGATCTTCACTTTTTTTGTTTTCTTGATCTTCTTTCCTTTTGTCTTCTTGATCTTCAAATTCTCGGAAATCATTAGGAAGGATATCTTGAAGCTTAAGCTTATTCCACATGCTTGTTAGGGAATCTTCTATCGGGTTGTTTAAAGGATTGTTGATGCTTGAGTCCAAATCGAAATTTCTAATTGTTCCACGGTGGGGTCCGCTCAAAAAAGGATCATACACTTTTGGTAAGCAGTTTTGCTCAGTCCCATCATTGTACAATCTAGTCCTTTTTTCAAGTACATCATCAAGAGAACCCTTGTCTAGAGCTTCAATTCGCTTGATAAATTCGTTGCTTAGGCTCTTTCTTTTTTGTTCGTTGGTAGAAACCCAACGATTATATAGTTCTTCCGAGGATCTTGTTTCTGTCGTGTCTAAAAACCACCTTTTTTGTATCATTTCAAAAAAAGTTGACAAACTGGGTGGATATGTAAAAGAGATTCTTTGTTTTCCGTCACTTAGGCATGTAGCAAAAAAATATTGTGCCATTTCGTTTTCGTTTCTTACAGCATTTGCAGGTTGATTGGTTGTTATATATCGCAATGGACGATTCCATCGTTTATAATCGAAAAGAAGAGTCACAATAGGTTTTTCAAATTTCTCCTTTGTTTTTTCCTCTTCATCCACTTGGATCTCTTCGGAATCGGAAGTGGTTTCTATTTCTACATCTGTTTCTTCCTCACTTTCCCCCATTTCTTTTTTTTTTTTTGAGTTTTCCTTCAGTTTC